AAAAAGGCTAATCAGTTATTTCTTCCACGGACCCGAGGATACCAATATTAGCACTGATGGTACGAAAATGTAATTCGCTATTCAAACAACTATTCAGAGTTCCTAGAGCTCTTTGTAAAGCTTGTTGGAAAACTTGCTGTCGTACCTGATTAACCGCTCTTTGTTGTTCAAAAAGAAGAGTTTCATTTTTGTAATTTTTTAATTGTTCCAAACTATCGCAAGTAGCATTAATCAAAATTATTTTCTCTCTTTCTATCTCAGAGTATCCATTCAGTCTATACTCATCTGCTTCCATTTCCACTTTACGTAATCGAGCCCGCGCTCTTTCGAGCTGTTCAGCGGCCCCTCTACGTAATTCTTCTGAATTTCGAATAGTACTCAAGATCCTTTGTTTTCGCTTATCTAATAAATCATTTAATGAAAGTAGATTATCTTTACATTCATTTCACAACTCTCATATCTCTTCCCGAACCAAACATGAATCTTTTGATTCATTTGGCTCTCACGCTCAATTGTTTCTTTCCTTTGATAGACATTCCCATATCTTTGATCTTTGAATGGAATGAACCTATCCTCTCTTGAGCCTATCCTCTCTTTTCTGTTCGTATTCAAAGATATCGAAACTGATCTAACATCAGAATATTAGGATAGTTAGGATAGTAGGACTCTTCAGACCAGACAAAAAATAAAAAATTGTCAGCAAAGTTGTTTCTTTATTTGTTCTTTATTCACAAACTTTTTTTTTTCATCCAAAAAATTAAAAAAATTTATCTTTTTTATACAATATATAGGTCGTCGATTTGGCAGTGGATAAAAAAAGGGGTGGGGGAATATACCCATCTTTCCTATACCTGTAAATGGTTCAAATAAATTTATCCATATGAGTGTTATACATCGGATAAATTCCCAATTATTTTTTTTTTTTTTTGATTTGCGGTATTTCGGTACTAATGTAGCGGTAGAAAGAGTACCACGGTATGCTGTGCCTGGACTTCAAACAATTTATCTTTAACCATGTAAAAGACCTCAACATTATTGGTTGATAGAGAATCAAAGTTCATTTACCAATTAGTCACGAAATGCTATGGTTCTTAGATATGATTTCTGAATAAAATCCAATTACGAAGTAATTCGTCGAGATTGTGCACCCTTTTTCCTATTTACGCAAATAAAAAAAGAATACATAAATATAAAGAAAGTGCAGCCGGCGAAATCCAACCTATTCTTGAAATACACAACTCGCACACACTCCCTTTCCAAAAAAAATCAATATACCCAGCACAACGCTTAGATTTATTGGATTTGTTGCTAAAATATCGGTATTAAACTCGAAACTCCCAGCGGATGGCCAGTGCCCCACGGAAACAAAGGAATCGGTTATATTTTTCATATGCTCTCCTCTTATAGATAGGACTAACAAAGAACAGAGTTCTTTTTGTATCACTCCACTCGCCTCCCCCCTTTTTTTTATCGATTTTTTTGTTCCATTTCTTATTTTTAATGGAATTTTACTAAACTAAGAACGAAAGGGAAGAAAGCGAGTGGATCCGCTAATTCCTTATCCTCAAATCAGTCCCTCCCAAAGTATTGTTTCGACAAACAAAAAATAAATAGTTATAGGAGTAAAATTCGAAGGAGCAAAGGGAAACTCCCAGCTAAGAAAATAAGAAAAAAGATAGGTCCCCCTTTTTTTTACATTTTTATTCTACGATAAAATTAAACAAAAGGATTTGCAAATAAAAGAGCTAATGCCACGACCAGTCCATAAATTGTTAAAGCTTCCATAAAAGCCAGACTAAGCAATAAAGTACCTCGTATTTTACCCTCTGCTTCTGGTTGTCTCGCAATACCTTCTACAGCTTGGCCCGCAGCAGTACCTTGACCAATCCCAGGTCCAATAGAAGCAAGCCCCACAGCCAATCCAGCAGCAATAACGGAAGCAGCAGAAATAAGTGGATTCATGGTAATTTCCTCGCACAAAAAAAAAAAAAAGAAATGGTTAATGATACAACCAACCAATGAATTACTACTTAATCTTTATCCACTTCTTTTTATACTTTTACTATTTACTTTACTATACTACCTTTTTACTTACTTCTTTTTTTTTTATTGATACTTATCACTAAAATCTATCGGGTCGAAGTAGCTAAAAACTCCAACAGAATATTACTTAATTTTAAGAACTACTTCCATATACTGTTTTTCCTTTCTTTCTACCCATGATGGAGTTTTATGTAAATAGATACATACGGTTTTAGCCATTGTGTTTTCTTGTTTAGAAACTCTTATATTCTTTCATTCAATTAACAATCACAGAAAAAATAGAAAAAGGACTGATATTTGAATCTATAAAAATTATAAATATAAATGAAGTGAGCTAGAAAAAAAGAGATAGGGATAATTCCTATCTAACTAGTAAATAACATATACTTTTTTTCTTACATAACGTAAACCACCTGCACTTTAATACATAATATTAGCTATTTTAATTTTCTTCTCCAGCCCTGTGGATTATATTGAACCCCGCATTGCTTTAATTGGGATAAGCTTAAAAAACTATTTCGAAAGTTAGTCAATGATGACCCTCCATGGATTCACCTATATAAGCCGCAGCCAAAGTTGAAAAAATAAGAGCTTGAATACCACTTGTAAATAATCCAAGAAACATGACAGGTATAGGAACTACTGAAGGCACTAAAGAAACAAGAACAACAACTACTAATTCATCAGCCAATATATTCCCGAAAAGTCGAAAACTAAGAGATAAAGGCTTTGTAAAATCTTCTAGGATATTAATTGGTAAAAGTATTGGAGTTGGTTGAATGTATTTACCGAAATATCCCAATCCTTTTTTGCTAAGACCCGCATAGAAATATGCCACTGACGTGGGTAAAGCTAAAGCAACAGTAGTATTTATATCATTCGTGGGCGCAGCTAACTCCCCATGAGGTAACTTTATGATTTTCCAAGGTAAAAGAGCACCTGACCAGTTAGAAACAAAAATAAATAGGAACATCGTTCCAATAAATGGAACCCAAGGACCATACTCCTCTCCAATCTGAGTTTTGCTCAAGTCTCGAATAAATTCAAGGACATATTCGAAGAAATTCTGCCCGTCGGTCGGAATGGTTTGTGGATTCCGAACAGCTATGATGGCTGAACCTAATAAAATAGCAATTACAACCCAAGAAGTGATAAGCACTTGGGCATGAATTTGTAAACCTCCTATTTCCCAATATAAATGTTGGCCTACTTCTACACCTGACATATCGTATAACCCTTTGAGTGTTTTAATGGAACATAGTATAACATTCATATTGCCCTATAATAGAAATCGAACTTAAAAAAGGAATTATTTTGATTCAACCATATCTTTCTCAATTCATCTACCTTCATTCATGAATAGGAATCATACATTATATTTAGATATATTTAGAATACCAAGAAATTACATAAAAAAAAAATACCAATCATTTTTTATTAAATATTCAAAACATAGTTCAAAAATGCAAACCAAAATAATAAACAATCAAAGAAATCCATGGAGTTCAACAAAAAGGAACTAATCTTCTTCTTCTTTTTCTTAACTATTAAATTATAAGATAATCAACCTTTTTTTATATAACTATTTCGGCCCTCCAAAATTGCGGATACTAATTTGGTAAGAATCAATCGAATCGATGCTATAGCATCATCGTTGGCCGGAATAGAAATATCTGCAAGATCTGGGTCACAATTTGTATCGATTAAACAAATCGTCGGAATGCCCAAAATGACACATTCTCGAAGAACCATATATTCTTCTTGCTGATCAACGATAATTACAATATCGGGCAATCCCGTCATATATTTGATCCCACCCAGATATGTTTGCAAGGTGGATAACTTTCTCTTCAACATTGCTGCATCTCCTTTTGGGAGACGGGCGAGTTTCCCCATTTTTTGTTCCGCTCTTAAGTCCCTGAACTTCTGAAGTCTTGTTTCTGTAGTAGACCAATTTGTTAACATACCACCAAGCCATTTTTTATTAACATAATGACATCGAGCCCTTATTGCTGCTGATGCTACTAAATCCGCTGCTTTATTTTTGGTGCCAACGATTAAGAAGTTTTTTCCCATACTTGCTGCATCAAAAACTAAATCGCAGGCTTCTGATAAAAAACGAGCAGTTATAGTAAGATTTGTAATATGAATACCTTTACGCTTTGCAGAGATGTAAGGAGCCATTCTAGGATTCCATTTCTTAGTACCATGACCAAAATGAACTCCTGCTTCCATCATCTCTTCCAAATTTATGTTCCAATATCGTCTTCCCATTTTGCCACACTTTATCTTTTTTTTTTTTTTTAGAGAGATTCAGTAACCTGTGAAATAAATAATTGTTCCGACGGAACCTTATACCAGGATTGACCATTGATCTACGACCAAAATCATGAATTTATTTTCATTCTTTATTTTTCGTTGATTACCAAATCCATAATGGGACCAGAGAATTCAAGTAAAAAGAATGAACCTCTTGTTAGGAATTACTAAATAATGTATCATGTAAATGATTGGTCTGATGTCCCATGGAAATAGTTCGGGACGCAAGAACAAAAAAAAATTCTCAAAATTCTCTATAGTGTAACAAAATATCTCTCATCTCCAATTCGAATAGATTCTTCCTTTTTATTTGCAAATGAATGTTTTTATCTTGCTTTGAACGATGTACTAATTTTTTGAATCCAGTACCAACCGGTATAATCCCCCCCAGAACAACGTTCTCTTTCAGCCCTTTCAACCAATCAATACGACCTCGTAGAGCAGCTTTTGCTAAAACTCGAGCAGTTTCTTGAAAACTCGCTTCGGATATGAAACTTTGAGTATTCAGAGATGACTTCGTTATTCCCAATAAGATTGCCCGATAACAGATCGCTTCGTCCAAAACACGCCCTGCTCGCTCTGCTCGCAACAATCCAATCAGTTCCCTAGGTGAAAACACATTAGACATTCCATCTTCTGAAACCAACACTTTTGATGTTACTTGACGTACAATAATCTCTATATGTCTATTATGGATCTGTACCCCCTGGGATCGATAAACCTTTTGGATCTTATTAACCAAAGAGATACGACTTTGTGCTATGGTTAGTTCAGCTCCAATCAAGAATCCCCAGGGTATCCCAAGAAGCCTTCGGCTACGTTCGTCCCAACCTTCAACTCTCTTTTTGAGGTTCATCGATATTGAATCAATTGAACGAACTTCTAAGATTTGTTCCACTTTTGGAAGACCTTGCGTGATATCGCCGGATCTCGATTTTTCATATATAAATGTAATTAATGTATCTCTTTCATAAAAGGTTTTCCCATAATGGCCATGAACAGTTGCTCCCGGAGTGACCAAATAGGGCTTAGCTGATCTTATAACTAAAGAGTCAACATGAACAATGAAAATTTTACCAGATTTTTTTATGCGTGATCCGTATTTCAATAGACATAAATTTTCACAAAGAAATAGGCCAAGGCTAATTATTGTCCATGCCTCTTCACAATAATCGTGATGGAGAAAACACCAATTAAAATGGAATAAATTCCAAATGATGTTACTACACGGATCGGGATTATAAATCCTACTATTTTCATCTAGGAAACAGTATTGAAATTGAAGTACTTGGAAAGTCTGTTGAAAATTGTCAAATAACAAATAGTTCTTTAAAAAGATTTGATTATGAGTTATTAAATAGTAAGATAAACAAGGATTCGCTATTTTAAATACAGTAGTACCTAAGGGACCCAACAAATCCCTAATTGGATTCATGGGATCCAATTCTTTTGTCGCATTATTATATCTCGAAGTATTAAAGGGGCCAATTCGAGAACAATTGGATGATGACAAAATTCGGAAAGATTGGCATTCCTTATTTCGATTCAACAACGTACCAAGAGTTCCCTGATGTTGGGGAAATGATTGAGTCTTTGCCTTGGAATTAAAAGGATTTATATTGGTACGATCTAATCCAATATTGTAAATCAATCCTGAACTTGACGTATCATACTTTTTTACGGTATAAGAAATAGTGGACTTTACTAACTCAATTCTGATGAAATCACGAAGCAGATCATTTGCCCTTATTTCAACAAAGGAAGCATGAACCTCTTCTTTTATAAAACCCCTTTTTTCTTGGTCCCAATTCAATACTAAGCAAGCCCGAACTAATTGAATACTTGTGTGAGAAATTCCTCGAATTGACTTGCTATTTCCATAAAGTATATAATTGACAATTCGAAGTTGTACATTATCCTTTTCCTGCAAGAGATCCTGAGGAAAAAGTGTTGCTAAATTTATCCCATCGGATATTTCATATGGGACTACGGGCCGAACCAAAACAAAATACTTTTTTTTTATAGGTGTGATCCGTTGAACATAGATCCAATTTTTAAATTTTTTTGATCCCTTATAATTTTTATTTTCCATTCCTGGTGGTATCAAAATGCCGCCGTGCCTAGATATTTTTTCCGCCTCTCCAGGAAAATGAATATCTCCAGAAAAAATTTTCAGTTCAATACTCCTTTTTTTTCTCTCCACTCGGACTAATCCACCTACTCGGCTTCTTGTATTTATATTTAAAGCAAGTCGTGTATCTACTCCAACGATACTATTGTTTCGGACCATTATGGGCGAAGATACGGGGAAGATATGCACTTCCTCGGGAATGAAAAAAAATCGATCTACTCTCATTTGCATTTGGTATTTCGGACTAAATTCTTTTGCTCCTCGATACTCAATCAAATCCTCTTTTTTTACGATTGAATCTACTTCGACAATCCCATATTTAGTAATTCCCGAACTGCTTCTTCTATATCGCGGATCATCAAAATAAGCAAGAATACTATTTTTACGTAAAATACCATTTATAGGTATTTTAATAGAAATACAAAAAGATGGTATTAGTTTCTTTTCTCGTTCTTGATCATATTGTAAGGGAATCACGAATCTATTTCTTCGCTTTTTCGCCAAGGAATCATCGGAATTCTCTTGACAAATAGAGGGATCTATGAGATTCCAATGACCATTGGATATGATTCGATAAGGTTTTGAATACTCAAAAATTTGCCCATCCTTTTTACTTTTACCAAAAAATTTATGTCTTACTTGATCATTAGTCAAATCAAAGATATTTCTTTCTTCGACAGAAAAAGAATTAGAATTCATTTGATCTTGATCCTTGTGGAGTGAAAAAGACACTATACTGGATCTGCATAGACATCCTGCTAATATCCATAAATGACTTGTTTTTGGTACTAGATGAACATTACTATACGGATATTCGGGCGCATGATGCACATCAGTACTCCAGTGCATTTCTCCTTCTGACTCAGAATAAATATGTTTTAGAACCCTCTCCTTAAAACGAAAAGTGGACGTTCCGGCACGAATCTCGGCAATCACTTGTTCCGATTCTACATATTGATCATTTTGAACTAAAATCAAACTTTTTGTTGGAATATTAACATTATGTA